TTGTGAACAATGTGGATATCATTTGAAAATGAGTAGTTCAGATAGAATCGAGCTTTCGATTGATGCAGGTACTTGGGATCCTTTGGATGAAGACATGGTCTCTCTTGATCCCATTGAATTTCATTCGGAGGAGGAACCTTATAAAGAGCGCATTGATTCTTATCAAAGAAAGACAGGATTAACTGAGGCTGTTCAAACAGGCACAGGTCAACTAAACGGTATTCCTATAGCAATTGGGGTTATGGATTTTCAGTTTATGGGGGGTAGTATGGGATCCGTAGTAGGCGAGAAAATCACCCGGTTGGTCGAGTATGCTACCAATAAATTTCTACCTCTTATTCTAGTATGTGCTTCCGGAGGCGCACGGATGCAAGAAGGAAGTTTGAGTTTGATGCAAATGGCTAAAATATCTTCGGCTTTATATGATTATCAATCAAATAAAAAGTTATTCTATATATCAATCCTTACATCTCCTACTACTGGTGGGGTGACGGCTAGTTTTGGTATGTTGGGGGATATCATTATTGCTGAACCCAATGCCTACATTGCATTTGCGGGTAAACGGGTAATTGAACAAACATTGAATAAGACAGTACCTGAAGGTTCACAAGCGGCTGAATATTTATTCCATAAGGGCTTATTCGATACAATCGTACCACGTAATCTTTTAAAAGGCGTTCTGAATGAGTTATTTCAGCTCCACGCTTTCTTTCCTTCGACTAAAAATGGAATCAAGTAGACCTTTAAGGTCAATTATTTTTTTGTGGCGAACAAGCTGTTAGTTTATCAGACATATATTCCATGTAGAAAAATTAAATTCATAAGTACATTTTTTTAGTTCTACATTCCTTGCACTTATTATATATTCATTTATAGTATAATTATATACGACTTAAAATTAATAACGTTAAATCTATTAAAAAATATATAATATTAAGAATAACAGGTACAAATATTAAACCGAGGTACCCATTCTATGACAACTCTCAACTTACCATCTATTTTTGTGCCTTTAGTGGGCCTAGTATTTCCGGCAATTGCAATGGCTTCTTTATCTCTTCATGTTCAAAGAAACAAGATTTTTTAAACCCGATGCGACCCAATCTCAGCCATTTTTTTCAAGACTTAGATTAGACATGGATCATAAAATGGATATCCATTTAGTAGACTATCGTATAAGATGTGCTTTCTTCCGAACATGAATTAAATGTAACTGAAAGAGCTCTTATGCATGTGGAAATATGTTATATGTTTAAAATAATTAAATTAGAGCTATTTTAAAATAGATCAGGATCCGCAGATCTCTGAAATGTAAAGTCAATGAAATGCATGTCACTATCTCTATCTATAGGAGATCATAGAAAGGGGATACTAGTATTTTACATCTAGCCAATTCGATGAATTATGCCTAAAGGTTCCCATCAGAATAGTGCTAGTTGATGAGAGTTACTTCGGAAAAAGAATAAAGTCAAATTTTTGGGGGGTTATTCTCTCAATTTCAATAAAATGCAACCGGATCTAGTATGAGTTGGCGATCAGAACATATATGGATAGAACTTATAACGGGGTCTCGAAAAATAAGTAATTTCTGCTGGGCCTTTATCCTTTTTTTAGGTTCATTAGGATTCTTGTTGGTTGGAACGTCCAGTTATCTTGGTAGGAATTTGATATCTTTATTTCCGTCTCAGCAAATCATTTTTTTTCCACAAGGGCTCGTCATGTCTTTCTATGGCATCGCAGGTATCTTTATTAGTTCCTATTTGTGGTGCACAATCTCCTGGAATGTAGGTAGTGGTTATGATCAATTCGATAGAAAGGAAGGAATTGTGTGTATTTTTCGTTGGGGATTTCCTGGAAAAAATCGTCGCATCTTCCTTCGATTCTTTATGAAAGATGTTCAGTCCATCAGAATAGAAGTTAAAGAGGGTATTTATGCCCGGCGTGTCCTTTATATGGACATCCGAGGCCAGGGAGCTATTCCCTTGACTCGTACTGATGAGAATTTGACTCCACGCGAAATTGAACAAAAAGCTGCGGAATTAGCCTATTTCTTGCGTGTACCGATTGAAGTATTTTGAAATGAACTGAAAATTATTTCTCATCAGGAGGTAAAAAATAAAAAAATAATAGAGGCATCTCCTATATCAAAATATGCCATTTCGGGATTAGGTCCAATTTTTTTATATTTTGATAAATAAGGGAGTTAGCTCGTCTCGAAATACGGCATTACTTGAAAGGGCCTATTTGGGACATTCATCGAAAGGACACAATACAATTGCTGCGAATTTTCTCAATTGAGATATCAGTAAAAAAAATAAGATTTTTTATTATTTCTTCATTCGAATTTGAGACGGACTCTTATTCTATTTGGATATTCTTTATATATTCAAGGACTAACCATAACCAATACATCACAAATAAAAAACAGTGAATAGATTCAAAGGAAAGATACCTTGTAATAGAACTCATTGCTTGATAGAAATATTGGATCGCATAGAGT